CTAGAATCAACAATTGAAGCATCTGAGGTTGCATCAATCGGGGATACACGACAGAAGGAGTTGTTCTATCTCCAAACTAACTTCACCTTCATCAAGCGTAGGTTTTTTTTTTTCAAGAATCTTCTTTTGTATCCCGAATCATATCTCTTTCTCATAAGACCGAGATCGGTAAATAAAGAAAAAATCAAATCGCACCATCTCTGTAATAGGTAAATGCCTCCCTTTCTCCTGAAGTTGTCGGAATTATTCGTAATAAGATATTGGCTATAATTGAAGAGGTTTTATCAATAAAATTTCCATTTATCCGAGATCTAGGCATAGTTAACAGTCCATTCGAGAATTCTTCTCATTACCCTTCGAGGGAAAACGATCCCACAAACAAAGGAGTTGTACAGTACGAAATCACATAAAAACAAAACAGACGCATTCAAAAAAATGTGGACCTTCCGCTCAAATTGTCCCTTTTGGGCAGGGATAGATAGTAAATATTTGAATCCTATTCCTATTGGATTTCATTCCAATGGAACAGTATATCCTTCCTTTATTACTACTATATTTATTTATTTACTACTATATTTATCGAGGTTGAGGAATAAAGGAATTTTTCTTACAGATTCTGAGAACTCAAGAAGTTTTTTTATCCCTCGAGCCTTCAAGCGAAGGAAGGCCTTTCTTTGCTTTGAAGAAATGTTTTTTATTGAGAATTTCATTGCCCGGTCGTACCTGTATTGGAGTAATATGAACGATTCAATATTCGCCCGTTTTCTGGGAAAGAATCCTAAGATTCTGTAGGAGAGATGGCCGAGTGGTTCAAGGCGTAGCATTGGAACTGCTATGTAGACTTTTGTTTACCGAGGGTTCGAATCCCTCTCTTTCCGTACCTTCACCTAATTCACCAGGGTTACCAACCGCAATGTATTAAATCAAATGACAATTATTGATACCATTATTTCGAGAGTAAGACCCCTATTTGATAGAGATTTTTCCTAATTACTGGGGTACGAAAATACCAATACCATAAGGAGTCGAAAGGGATGAAAATCTCACCACCGACCCCTTTGTGATACGTGAATGGGAGAAAAATACGGATCAAACCCCTTCTTTATTTACTTAACTTTGGCGAAAAAAGAGAGGACAAAATTGTCCGAAGTTTTGTTATTTTAGTTAGGTTTAGGTCTGACGGGAATAATATTCTACGACTCGTAACTCTTTGATTTTCAAACCGACCCATTTCCTATCTATTATTCGTTTTACTAATCCTTTATATTGGGATGGGCGAAAGGTCAAATGGTTTACCCATTTCTTGTTCTTGCGGGAGGATGAATCGATATGATTTTGAATCAGAGCTCGGGATCTTTGTTTATCCCTCGTAGTAATAATATCTTGGGGTTTGCAGCGATAACTGGGGATATCTACTATACGACCATTAACTAAAATATGTCTATGGTTAACTAATTGCCTGGCTCCGGGAATGGTCGAAGCCATACCTAATCGAAAAAGGATGTTATCCAAACGCATCTCAAGTAGTTGTAGTAAAACCTGACCCGTTGACCCTTTAGTTTTTCCAGCGATATGAACATATCTAAGCAATTGTCGTTCTGTCAGACCATAATGAAAACGCAATTTTTGTTTTTCTTCTAGACGAATACGATATTGAGATTTTTTTCTGAAACGCGATTTCTTTCTTATAAGATAACCCCCCGGTCTAGGCCTTTTACTAGTTAGTCCCGGTAAAGCCCCCAGACGACGTATTTTTTTGAAACGAGGTCCTCGGTAACGAGACATAAAGACTCCTTTTTTGAAATTTTATTTCATAGAATAACCTAGATTCAGGCTGAACTAAACGATAAACGAAGATAAATCTACTGAAGTGAAGTACTACAAAGAAGAATGATATGGGTTGGATCAATATCTGGGTTGCTTTATATATGTATATACATATGTAATATTAGGCATTAGGAAGTTAGAGGTCCTTTTCCTGATTTGTTCTGTAGAGATTTAACCGCCCCAAGCCGTTTTTTATTCATAGTCGGAAGTTCTCGGACATAGTAGATCGGGGATCTTGTAAAAGAAAAAGTATAGGAGTCTTTTCAAGATTCCTTGATCTCAAGGAAACACTTTCAATCGTAGAAAAAATCGGACAAATAGAAAAAGCCGGCTATCGGAGTCGAACCGATGACCATCGCATTACAAATGCGATGCTCTAACCTCTGAGCTAAGCGGGCTCACATAGCAGAAACAGTGCATAGGAATTCGGTAAACTGCCGGGACCGGGACCTGACCTTTACTAGAATTAATGATTCTATCATTGATTATTCATTAATTCTTAATAGGAAGAATTAATTATTGACTAAACTGCTAGTAGCTTAACTACTATAAAATATAAAAAACCATAAATATTTTTGAAATATAAACCATAAATATTAACTATAAATAACTATGTATAAATATATATGAACTATAAAAACTATGAGTAGTCAATTCATATGAATTTCATAGAATTCTATGAAATCCAATATGGCTGATGAAAATGAATATCACAAGAAGCTTCTTTTCCTATATATCTAGTGTATATATTATACAGTTATCTTACTATAGTTTTACTATAGTTAGTATATAGAGTTGTTATATAGCTATATAGCTGAGTGTATATCTAGAATATCTATTTAAGGGTGGATGAGAGATAATATCTAGATATGGAATATCTATCTCTATTTATAGAGATGGAGAAGCTATAGATAGAGAATTTGGCTTCTATTGAATTAGAATAAATAAGCTAAGATATTGAAAATTCTTAACGGAAGAGTGACTTATTATTTGCGGTCTATGAATTCTCATTATTATAGGTAAATTTAGAATTTATGGAAGAAATTCTTATTCTACTATTCTACTATATAGTATTAGAATACACTATATTCATTCTATAGTACTATAGAATATAGTAAGTTAAGTAGTATTAGAAATTTCTATTTCTTTCTTTTGGAATTGAATTCAAAATGCAAAAGAAACTAATAGATTCTAGCTCTATTAGTTAGAATTAGTTCTAGCAGATTCTATTCGAATTATAGCGGATCGGTCCTCGGGAAAGGATAAGATACCACCCAGATCATAATGAGATCTTCCCGCGATTTCATTCGGAAAGAGGGGAGATAGAACAAAAAAAGAAGAATGAAAATAGACCGTTCCAGTATTCCAAATAGAGCAGGAAAATAAGAGGGGAAAGACATGTATATGTGGGATATTTCCATCCATATTGAATTGGGGGTACATCAACGATAGAATCATTTCCGATTGGACCAGGTTCCCCGACAGAGATGAAGGAAGATGGGTAAGAAATAGAAGCAGACACGGATTTGCTATAGAAATCAGTCTCTGATGAATTCAATGGTTCCAACATAAATGAAGGAGGGGGAGACCACAATGAGATCTCGGCGGGGATATGGCGGAATTGGTAGACGCTACGGACTTGATTGGATTGAGCCTTGGTATGGAAACCTACTAAGTGAGAACTTCCAAACTCAGAGAAACCCCGGAATTAAAAATGGGCAATCCTGAGCCAAATCCTGTGTTCAGAAAACAAGGTTCAGAAAGCGAGAATCAAAAAAAGGATAGGTGCAGAGACTCAATGGAAGCTGTTCTAACAAATAGAGTTGACTGCATCGGTAAGGGAATTCTTTCCTTCTATCCAAACGACAGAAAGGATGACCTTGTATACGTACGTATACATACTGAAACATCAAACGATTAATCACGACTCGAATCGGTTTTTTTCTGAAAATTAAAATTTCAGAATAGAAGGATTGTGAATTGATTCCAAGTTGAAGGAAGAATCGAATATTCAGAGATCAAATCATCCATTCCCGAGTCTAATAGATCTTTTGAAGAACCGATGAATCGGACGAGAATAAAGATAGAGTCCCGTTCTACATGTCAATACAGACAACAATGAAATTGATAGTAAGAGGAAAATCCGTCGACTTTATAAATCGTGAGGGTTCAAGTCCCTCTATCCCCAACACTATCCCCAAGAAAAAGGTCCATTTCCCACCCCTAATTATTTATCCTCCTTTTTTGTCAGTTCTTCCAAATTCGTTATGTTTCTCATTCACTCTACTCTTTCACAAATGGATCCGACCAGAAATGTTTCTCTCTTATCACAGGTTTTGTGATAGATATGATTTACGTACATGCGTACAAATGAACAGATAATGAATGGGCAAGGAATCTCCACTATTGAATCATTCACAGTAATATCATTACTCTTATACAAAGTCTTATTTTTTCAGGGCCAGGGAATTCCAGGGCCTAGGTGAGCTTTTGTAATGTTTTTTGAGTATCTTTAATTTCATTGACATAGACTCAAGCCCTCTTCCTCTCGCGGGATGATGCATCGCGACTGGTCGGGATAGCTCAGCAGGTAGAGCAGAGGACTGAAAATCCTCGTGTCACCAGTTCAAATCTGGTTCCTGACACGTGGTTAATGTATCAAAAGGAGATTCATCCAAATGAATCGATATGGATACCGATCCATATTTCTTAATCGTCTAGACCGCGATACATACTTATTCCACCTAGATATATAAAAGGGTATCCTCTTTATTTATGTGAAATGGTAAGGAATATATGGGTAAGTAAGGTTAAGTAAGGTAAAGAATAGAATGAAGTTCTATTACCTCTTCTTTGTTTGATTTGTTTGTTTCTACTGTACCTCTTCCCACTCAAAAAGAATGTTAATACCTCATACATATCCGAGGTTAGTTGGCTTGGGTTGGATGAAAACCCAAAAGTCTAGTCTATAGAGGGGGGTTGAAGGATAGAAATAGACAGGATTCGTTTCAGATACAGTACAAAGAAAATCCGATTCCTTTCGTTTCCGAATTTCCTATTTTCTTTCATGTTTTATTTCTTCACTCCCTTCTACGCGACTCTCCAGGGCCCGTCTAGGTGACTGACGTGCGCGGTACAAAGTTCATGGTCCAGAACTCTTTTTTTATTCATCCTATTGGCTCTACTCATCCGAAATAGATATCTTCCAAATTTGGGAATATCAATGAAGCCCCTAATCCTTATTAAATTAGCCCATTCATAATACGAATTAGGGTTCGGTTACTCTGTTTCATTTAGAACAGAACGTAAAAAGACTCCTTGAATACCTGGAGTTTTAGAAGTCAAGATAAGTTTATTATCGTTCAATAAGCATCTTGTATTTCATAGAAATTTGGGGTAATATAATCCTTACGTAGGGGCCAGCCTATCCAACTTTCAGGCATCAAGATACGTTTCAGGCGTGGGTGGTTCTCATAAGAGATTCCCAACATATCATAAGATTCCCGTTCTTGAAAATCAGCACTTTTCCAAATCCAGAAAACGGACGGGACTCGAGGATTCCTCCTTGGGGCAAATACTTTTATGCATACCTCTTCGGGTTGATCCACACCACACTCTATTTTCGTAAGATGATAGACACTAACTAACAACCCGCCCGGCACTACATCATAGGCACACTGGGAACGTAGATAATTGTAACCATATACATATAAAATGACGGCAATGGAATACCAATCCTCGGGCTTTATTTCTAAAGCCTCTATTCCTTGGTAATCGAAGCCTAAAGATCTATGAACTAGTTCATGCTTGACTAAACAAGCAGATGAGCGACCCTGCATCTTTTTGATCTCTCCTACATTTTTATGGGTATTTCACATTTACAATGAATTTTATGAAGATTGACCCCTCTTTCTTATTCTGCGCAAAAAGCCCCTGCCTAATTCACTAATTCGTGAGAAGATACTGAACTTCTGTATTTGAAATATGTTTCGGAAGGTCTCTCTGAAGTATTGGGTGGTTGATACAGCAACCCCAGATCGTAATTTCCAGTATGAATACTGCGTGCTACACGAAACTTGTGGTTGGTAGTAAAGCACCGATTTTCTTGTTGAGACCTAATTCTATCTTCATAGATTTCTCGAGAGACTTTCTTACGCAGTTTCGTTATAGCATCTATAACTGCTTCTGGTTTAGGTGGGCAGCCGGGCAAATAAACATCCACGGGAATTAGTTTATCAACTCCCCGAACGGTACTATAAGAATCGATACTGAACATCCCTCCTGTAATAGTACAAGCTCCCATAGCAATGATATATTTTGGTTCAGGCATTTGCTCGTATAATCTTACTAAGGAAGGGGCCATTTTCATTGTTACTGTGCCGGCTGTTAAAATTAGGTCCGCTTGCCTGGGGCTCGATCTTGGTACCAGTCCATAACGATCAAAGTCGAACCTCGAACCTATTAACGAAGCAAACTCAATGAAGCAACAACTGGTACCATAGAGAAGCGGCCATAAACTGGAGAGTCTTGACCAATTCGAAAGATCATTCGACGTAGTTAAAATAACAGAACTTTGGGTTGTTCGGTCAAGCAAGGGAAACTCAACAATAGAATTCATAACCGCCTCAACGTCATACTTTCCCTCTTTTTGATTGTCTGAATATTCAGGAGCTAAGACCATTCCAATGCCCCCTTTCGCCATGCATAAACTGAACCGACAATTGGGATAAGCACGAAAATAAAAGCTTCTATAAATACAGATAGACCCAATACATCGAAACTCATTGCCCATGGATAAAGAAAGACCGTTTCAACATCAAAAACAACAAAAACCAGAGCAAACATATAATAACGGATTCGGAATTGTAACCAGGCATCCCCCAAGGGTTCTATACCTGACTCATAACTAGAGAGCTTCTCTGGTCCTTCACTAATCGGGGCTAAGACTCCGGAAATGATAAATGCCAAAATAGGAATGACACTTGATATTATTAGAAATGCCCAGAAAATATCATATTCGTGAAGCAGAAACATAGACGTACTCCTATCGATGTGGAATATACCGAATTAGTCTATCCTAATTAGAATTATCAATTCATCCACAGCTGCTTAGCCGAAACAGCCATTTTGGCCGATCAAGCTGCATAGTTTTGTTTGTTTGCTGTGGACCATCTCTTCTTTCAAGATTATCCAACGCCATCTCGCCTATACTTACTTACTTCGATTCTATTTAGATACGTTGTAGGCATATCATTATACAAATCAAATTAATTTTCTCGACTTCACTTTGCCTCTGCTTCGGGTTGGATTCTCTATCCAAATAAAAAAGGAATGAAAGAATATATTCAATATTCTAATGGAAAGAATATTCATAAATAAAATGAATATAAAATGAATAAAAGAAAAATTCAATGCAATACAATATTAAACATAAATGTTATGTGAAAATGGAAATAGTGAATCACTACAATCAAAGAAAAGAAGAGGCCCGGTCCATTTTTCTCTCTTTTTTCTTAGGAATTTAGAATATAGTAAGTAGTCAGACGACGTCGAATGTCTAGGAATTTCCATCTCATTATGGGAAATTAGATTCTCTTTACTTATACTTATGACTTATCCCGCCCCGAATTTCTACTGAAATTTTATTCAATCCGTTGAATCGCGGGGAATCTTTATTTTATAGATAAGTCCTATACCCCAATTAGAAACTTTGGACCTGTACTACCCCGCCCTTACACCCCGAAACAATCAGGTTATTTAATTAGAGTTCAAAATCTTGAAAGAGCATTTCGTCCCATTTCTGGGACGAAAGATCGTGATTTGGAATGACTCAAAATACTTATTGATGTAATAACATCTAGTAAGACCCACCAACGCAACGGAATGGGTTCGACTTCGTGACAAAAAAAGTTTCTTTTGAAGCAAACCTACACACCGAGGCATAGTGAGGTGGTATAGTTGACCGAATCGATCTACAGAAAAAACTTCGAATGGAATTCGATTGCGCGCCGTCGAACAATTCGACAGATCAACTTAGTCTAAATAAAATAGAAGAGAGCGCAAGCGTTGCTGCATTTAGGACCAATTTATTATCTCTGAAACAGAGAATTGGGGTTCTTGTTCCACCAAAAAGCAATGAGTTGGCGGATTCCTAACCCACTCAAGTTCAAACGGTCCCCAATCTTATTACAGAAAGAGAAAATCTGCGTCGGTAGAATTGGAATGACGAGTAATTGGAGCAGATTGGAATACAAAAAAGAAATCTTGTACAGAAACAGAAAAAAGAATAGGTACTAGATCCATATGACTTACTATTCGATTTGATTTGGTTGGGTCGGGTTGGAGTTTTTAGCCAGGCTCGTGTTATGATTTTGTCTTCCTAAATTGAATTGGGTATACCAAAACAAAAGCGTATCGCTAAATCTTTGATCGTGGACAAGAAAATAGGAAAAAGTCAGTCATTCACTCACACACAAAGATTAACGAAGAAGAATAGTTTTGTTTATCCGAAATTTGAAAATACCGATCCGATTGGATCCATTCATCGGAATAAATTATTGTTTTTTTGGTTGGGTTTTATCTATCCCCCGAGTTATCGATCTCCGTGAGCGTGTGGGAACGTTTCGATTTCTATGGACCAAAAAACCGTCCAGCCACAAGCATTAATTAGGAAATGAAAACTCTACAAAAATAGATAGGGCTATACGGACTCGAACCGTAGACCTTCTCGGTAAAACAGATCGAACTTCTTATTTTATTGATTGTCGAAATGATTCGAACTGTTTTAAAGGCTCAACGTGCATTTTTTTTGCATTGGGCTCTTTCATTAACTGATAGAAAGATCAGCCAGTCCACCATGTTTTTTCTTAACAGGAAGATAATGAGATGGCTCCACGTGCTCTGATTCATTTTTTTGATTCTGATTCAGGAGCAATACCAAAGTGTTTCAAAGAAGAGTGACCTTGACGTAGGTATGCCTCCGGCCTAGATCAACCCGACGAGTCTCTATCGCTACGCTCCAAGAGTCAAATATGATACTTCATACACCTTTAAAGTTCATAGGGCGAAAAGAGGTTCTTTTGAGGTCCTTATGCTCATATTAATTATGCCTAGCATTGAATGGACTGGGTATTTACCTTATCAATTATCAAATCGGCGGCGGGTTCTATTTGTCACCTGAATTGGTACCCGAATCGGACTGAACAAAATATTTGTCAGGCTATTGTTCCCTCGAATCTATGGAGTAAGACATCGATTTCTCAAGAAAATCAATTCTATTGATTGTACGATGGACCCCCCTGAAAAGGCATTGGCGCGCGTGTAAACGAGGTGCTCTACCTAACTGAGCTATAGCCCTTTTCCCCCTTTCATAGATATCTTAACATCTAGATAATTTCTTGTCAAGATGGATATTTCATAATTCCACATGATAGCTCTCTGATCCGTTTCCTGCCAAGGATTGATATTGCTTAGAAGTTATATTCGATCTATAATTAGAATCCCCGATGTGTCCTGCTTTTTCTATTTGATGATAAATAACCTACTTAACCCAGTGGTTAGAGTGTTGCTTTCATACGGCGAAAGTCATTGGTTCAAATCCAATAGTAGGTAGAACTTATTAGATACCGGAGTCAGTGGTATCTAATAAGCTTTTCTGTCCATCTTATTTTTTTTTTTAGTTAGCCTTGGATCTAGAAAAAATCTAGAAATAGAACAAAGGTCCCCTTCGAATGAAGAAAAAATAAAATTTTGTTCCCAGGGGCAGCTCAACTGGTCAAATGCAAACCAATTGCATCTTCGTTTGTTGCTTTGGATGAATGCCCGAAAGAACCACTTGAAGCAATGAATCTTATTCTATCGATTAGATTAAAACCGGATTCCCAAGCTCCTTCCCTCGTGTTGAGAATGAGAAAGATTCATTCTTTGGTTCATTTCAAAATACTTCAATTGGTACGCGCAAGAAATAGGCCAATTCGGCAGCTTTTTGCTCAAATTCTCGTGGGGTCAAACTCTCATCAGTCCGAGTCAAGGGAATGGCCCCCTGGCCTCGGATTTCCATATAAAGGACACGACGAGGATAAAGACCCCCCTTGACTTCCATTCTGATCGACTGGATATCCCTCATAGGGAATCGAAGGAAGATGCGACGGTTTATTCCAGGGAATCCCCAACGAAAAATACACACTATTCCCTCTTTTCTATCGAAAAGATCATAACCGCTACCTACATTCCACGAAATTGTGCACCACAAATAGGAACTAATAAACAGACCGGCGATCCCATAGAAAGACATCACAACCCCTTGGGGAAAAAAAATAATTTGCTGAGAGGGGAATAAGGATATCAGATTCCTACCAAGATAACTAGAAGTTCCAACCAATAAGAATCCCAATGAACCTAAAAAAAGGATACAGGCCCAGCAGAAATTACTTGTTTTTCGAGACTCTGTTATAAGTTCTATCCATATACGTTCTGATTTCCAGTTCATATTAGATCCGGTTCAATTCTATTGGAATTCAGAGAAGAGAATGAGTCAAATTCATTCGGCTTGACTTTTTTGTTTTGATATCGAAGTCACTCTCATCAACTAGCACCACGATGCTGTAAATCATCAGGAGTCATTCATCAAATTGGTTAGATATATAAAAATCACACCCCCCTTAGACGATCCAACTATCTCTATCTACATACGTAGAGATAGATTTACTTTTCATTTCAGATATTCGCGGATCTATTAAAAAAGCGGTTATTGTTATGCATGCGGGTCCCTGATATAGGGACCCGCATGCATAACAATAACCGCTTTTTTGCTCGGAGAGAGCCACATGCCGTACCGTAACCTATTCTACTAATAAATATCTTTATTATGATACAAGCTCAAGTGTTAAAGTCAATTGATGAGATTGAGATTTGATGCCATCGGATCTAAAGAATCTTGTTTTTTTGGACATGAAGAAATAAAGAAGCCATTGCAATTGCCGGAAATACTAGGCCCACTAAAGGCACAAAAATAGAGGGCAAATTGAGATCTGTCATAGAAAGGGTACCTCGATTTTATATTTGTACCTGTTACAAATAGATCTCATGATCAGTATATCTATTATAAGTATCTATTATAAGTAGAGAATAAGTGCAATAAATATAGAACTAAATGAAATTTCGTGTACCTATTAATCTTTCTACACGAAATAATAAATTATGATAATCCGCTTTTTTATTAGTGCTCTACCTCATTGAATTGAATTCAATCAACGAAAAGACCACGAAAAGAAACCGTGTAGTTGAAATAATTCACTCAGAACGCCCTTTAAAGGATTACGTGGTATAATTGAATCCAATAAGCCCTTTTCGAATGAATACTCAGCCTCTTGTACACCTTCGGGGACTGTAACATTCAATAATTGTTCAATTATTCTTGGACCCGCAAAAGCGATGTGTGCATTGGGTTCAGCAATAATGATATCTCCCAACATACCAAAACTGGCTGTCACTCCGCCGGTTGTAGGTGTTGTAAGGATTGATACATAGAATGACTTTCGTTTTAAATGAAAATCCTTTAAAGCAGAAGATATTTTAGCCATTTGCATCAAGCTCAAAGTTCCTTCTTGCATGCGTGCTCCTCCAGAAGCGCACACCATAATAAGAGGCATAGAATTCTCAGTAGCATACTCGATCAAACGGGTGATTTTTTCACCTACTACGGATCCCATACTACCCCCTATGAACTGAAAATCCATAAAACCCATTGCTACGGCAAAACCATTTATTCGTCCTATGCCTGTTTGAACAGCCTCACTTAAGCCTGTTTCTCTTTGATGCGAATCGAGACGCTCTAGATAAGAGCGTTCTTCCGCCTCTTCTACTTCTTCTACCTCTTCGTCGTTTTCCGCCCCTTCCTCTTCTGCCTCTTCTACTTCTTCTACCCCTTCATCGTTTTCCGTCCCTTCCTCTTCTGCCTCTTCTACTTCTTCTACCCCTTCATCGTTTTCCGTCCCTTCCTCTTCTGCCTCTTCTACTTCTTCTACCTCTTCGTCGTTTTCCGTCCCTTCCTCTTCTGCTATCTCGTTCAACATTTTCAACACTTTCTCACAAGCTTCATCCGGCTCTTCCTCTTCTGCTATCTCGTCAAACACTTTCAACAGTTTCTCACAAGCTTTATCCATCCATTCCTTCTGGATACCACAACCTTCCCCTTCTTCTGCCTTTTCATGCTTTTTCGGCTCTTTCTTTTCTGCTATCGCGTCGCCCACCATTTTAAACCCTTTCAACTGTCGAAACAATTTTTTAAACTCTTTCAACCGTTTGAACGGCTCTTGAAACTCTTCCAACTCTGCTCTCTCTCCTACCAAACCCAACAAATCCCATATCTCTTCTACCCATTTCCACCATTCAAGATTCATTATTAGGACCTTTAGGAGCAAAGCCCATAACTCTTTCCCTTCCCACTCGTCCAACTCTTTCCTCCGCCCTTCCGCCCCCTCCTCTTCTGCTATCTCGTCGAACACTTTCAACAGTTTCTCATAAGCTTTATCCATCCATTCCTTCTTTTCATACTTTTCCAGCTCTTTCTTTTCTGCTATCGCGTCGCCCAACACTTTCATCGGTTCATCAAAAAGTTTTTCCAGCATTACCTTTCCCTGCCGTTTCCCCCAACCTTCCCAGTCGTTCCACTGTTTCCTCCACTCTTCCACCTCTTCCTCTTCCACCTCTTCCTCCTTGTCCTTCTTTTTCAACCCTTCCCACCCTTCCCACTCTTTCAATTTTTCCGCCGCTTCCTTCTTTTCCGCCCCCTCCTTTTCTGCTATCTCGTCCAACATTTCGAACAACTCTTTAAACTCTTTCAACGCTTCCGATATTTCCAACCCTTTCGTATCTTCCGTGTCAAAGTCAATAGGGTCAACGGAGACCAAGTCTTCATCCATAGGCTCCCAGGTTCCCGAATCAACCGAAAATTCGATTCTATCTGAACTATTCATTTTCAAATGAAAACCGCAATATTCACAGATATTTATATTTGACTTCAAATCTTTCTTATAATTTGATATATAACACTGGTCGCACACAACCCATAAATGTTTGAAGTCTTGAGATCCATTCAAACTATCACTGTCACTACTATTTGCAATTTCATCATTACAAATGTTACTATCATTATCAACACTGCCTAGATTCTCATCACTATGTTGATCAACATAATCAGTATAGTCCTCAGTATGAAGGTAAGTGCGATTAAGATAATAAATACCCTCTTTGAAAATTTCATCACTATCATTATCAACGACATTATCAATGTCATTGTCATTTATACTTTTACCGCTATCACTGTCACCACCACTACTGATTTCAGAACAAAGATAACCATCAATGCAACTTTGATTGTGATTATTCCAATCATAAATGTTTTTATCCGTATCGTTTAGAACGGGATATTCCCCCCCACTGGTATTTCCAATGGTGGGGATAACACCGTCCACTGCCTTACTTATCCTATTCCTATGCCTGCAAAATAGCCGATTATTAAAGAATATTGAATTGAACCAATATTTTTTCATATGTGTTCTCCTTTATAAAAAAAATACAGAAATATAGATGAATAGTCATTGGATGTGATCACTCCCCGTTTTCCTATATTTCATTTCCTGTCTGTCGTAGATGGAGTCGTAAATAAATTTTAAACAATTGACTAAAAACTAAAATCAAAAGATAAATGATTTTTTTATGAACAGGCGTTGCACTATATTCCATTTTCCAAATTATAAAGAAGTCAAGAATTTTTGGAAAATTTCTTCGCATAATCGTCAAATATCTTCCTAGAATGCTTTGTTGAAACTACAAGATAGAAAATGATCCATCAATTCTAAGGATCATAGGATTTTTTAGAATATAAAAAACTTCGATATAGAATTTGGTCTTAGCTCTGATCTTGTATTTCAGTTTTCTATTTGAAAACTGCATAGGATTTTTTTATCGTCATTTTTGATTGTCAATACAATATATTAATCAACACATGGATATTTGTCAATAGCCATCAAAATGGATAGAATTCTTATCCTTTATTCGGCTCAATCCTTTTAGTAAAAGATTGGGCCGAGTTTAATTGTAATTAGGGGAAGGAGCGGGAATTACTGGACTATAAATCCAACGTATCCACTGCTTCGAATTCAAATTTGATCTCCTTCCATACCTCACAGGCAGCAGCTAATTCAGGGCTCCATTTGCTAGCTTCACGAATAATTTCATTACCCTGACGAGCAAGATCACGTCCCTCATTCCGAGCCTGTACACACGCTTCTAAAGCCACCCGATTAGCTACCGCACCGGGTGCATTTCCCCAAGGGTGTCCTAAAGTTCCTCCACCGAATTGTAGTACGGAATCATCCCCAAAGATCTCAGTCAAGGCAGGCATATGCCAAACATGAATACCGCCCGAAGCCACGGGCAGAACACCTGGCGTAGAGACCCAATCTTGAGTGAAATAAATACCGCGACTTCGGTCTTTTTCAATAAAATCATCGCGTAGTAAGTCAACAAAACCCAAAGTGATATCCCGTTCCCCCTCCAGTTTACCTACTACGGTACCAGCATGAATATGATCTCCACCAGACAGACGCAACGCTTTAGCTAGGACACGAAAGTGCATACCATGATTCTTCTGTCTATCAATAACTGCATGCATTGCGCGATGGATGTGAAGAAGCAGGCCGTTGTCTCGGCAATAATGAGCCAAGCTAGTATTTGCAGTGAATCCCCCCGTTAAGTAGTCATGCATTACGATGGGAGCCCCCAATTCCCTGGCAAACACGGCCCTTTTGATCATTTCTTCGCATGTACCTGCAGTAGCATTCAAGTAATGTCCTTTGATTTCACCCGTTTCGGCCTGCGCTTTAAAAAGCGCTTCAGCACAAAATAAGAAACGGTCTCTCCAGCGCATAAATGGTTGGGAGTTCACGTTCTCATCATCCTTGGTAAAATCAAGTCCACCGCGGAGACATTCATAAACCGCCCTACCGTAATTCTTGGCGGATAACCCCAATTTGGGTTTAATAGTACATCCCAATAGTGGACGGCCATACTTGTTCAATTTATCTCTCTCAACTTGGATGCCGTGGGGCGGGCCCTGGAAAGTCTTGATATAAGAAGTAGGAATTCGCAAGTCTTCTAGGCGTAGAGCTCGTAGAGCTTTGAACCCAAACACATTACCTACAATGGAAGTAAACATGTTAGTAACAGAACCCTCCTCAAAAAGATCTAAAGGGTAAGCTACATAAGCAATATATTGATTTTCCTCTCCGGCAACAGGCTCAATGTGGTAGCATCGTCCTTTGTAACGATCAAGGCTGGTAAGTCCATCGGTCCACACGGTTGTCCATGTACCAGTAGAAGATTCGGCAGCAACTGCAGCCCCTGCTTCCTCGGGCGGAACTCCAGGTTGAGGGGTTACTCGGAATGCTGCCAAGATATCAGTATCTTTGGTTTCATATTCAGGAGTATAATAAGTCAATTTGTACTCTTTAACACCCGCTTTGAATCCAACACTTGCTTTAGTCTCTGTTTTTGGTGACATAAGTCCCTCCCTACAACTCATGAATTAAGAATTCTCACAACGACAAGATCTACTCGACATGGATTAGGCGCGAAGAAAAACCCTTTTGCGGGAATCTTTCACAAAACTATCAACTCAACTAATTAGAATGGTTTGTTATTAAACCATAGTATTTGATTCACCAAAGAAATACATCCAAGTACATCATTATTGTATATTCTTTCATATGTATGGCGCAACCCAATCTTGTTTTGCAGGTTTTCTAAGCGACCCCCCTTCCTTTTTTCATATAAATAGAACAAATTGACTCTTGACAGTGATCTATGTTTTATATGTAAATCCTAGATGTGAAAATGGCCAGAATTCATCCATCAAATAAAGGGTATAAAACAAGAATAGGCGGAAATCAATATCCTGGAAAAAAGGATGCTGAAATAAAGAACAACAGCCAAAAAGATAGAAATGACGAATCACGAATCGAATTCAGGTTCGAATTCCATAGATAATATGTAAGGGGTTGTTTATAATAATAGACAAACGAAAAACTTCCTCACGACTTTTATTCATCTACTTTATTTGCTATTTATTTTGAAAAGGGGTTTGGTTGAGCTTGAAAATTCACTCATTGAAGGAAATGAGTAAATGGTTGAATTGAATTCGGTTGGATAATACTGGTGCCAACAAAACCAACCGCTAGTTCCCATTTCTTATTGAATTAACCGACCAACCTGCTATCGGATTTTTATTTTCGATTCGGTAATCTTCGAAAAATTTCGACATATTTAACTTTCTTATTAACTTTCTTAATTATTATTTATAATTTATTATTATTATGAAAATAAATCCGACTACTTCTGGTCCTGGGGTTTCCACACTTGAAGAAAAAAAACCAGGGCGTATTGCTCAAATCATTGGTCCGGTACTGGATGTAGTTTTTCCCCGGGGTAAGATGCCCTATATTTACAACGCTTTGGTAGTTAAGGGTCGAGATACTGTCGGTCAGCAAATAAACGTGACTTGTGAGGTACAGCAATTATTAGGAAATAACCGAGTTAGAGCTGTAGCTATGAGTGCTACAGACGGTTTGATGAGAGGAATGGAGGTGATTGACACGGGAGCCCCTCTAAGTGTTCCAGTCGGCGGGGCTACTCTCGGACGAATTTTCAACGTTCTTGGGGAGCCTGTTGATAATTTAGGGCCCGTAGATACTCGCACAACATCCCCTATTCATAGATCCGCGCCTGCTTTTACTCAGTTAGATACCAAATTATCAATCTTTGAAACGGGGATTAAAGTGGTGGATCTTTTAGCTCCTTATCGCCGCGGAGGAAAAATCGGACTATTCGGGGGGGCTGGGGTGGGTAAAACAGTACTCATCATGGAATTGATCAACAACATTGCCAAAGCTCACGGGGGTGTATCTGTGTTTGGCGGAGTAGGCGAACGTACTCGTGAAGGAAATGATCTTTACATGGAAATGAAAGAATCTGGAGTGATTAATGAACAAAATATTGCAGAATCAAAAGTAGCTCTAGTCTATGGGCAGATGAATGAACCGCCGGGAGCTCGTATGAGAGTTGGTTTGACTGCCCTAACCATGGCGGAATATTTCCGAGATGTTAATGGACAAAACGTACTTCTATTTATAGACAATATCTTCCGTTTCGTCCAAGCGGGGTCGGAAGTATCCGCCTTATTAGGTAGAATGCCTTCTGCTGTGGGTTATCAACCCACCCTTAGTACAGAAATGGGTTCTTTGCAAGAAAGAATTACTTCTACCAAAAAGGGATCTATAACTTCCATTCAAGCAGTTTATGTACCTGCGGACGATTTGACCGACCCTGCCCCTGCTACGACATTTGCACATTTAGATGCTACTACCGTACTCTCAAGAGGATTAGCCGCTAAAGGTATCTACCCAGCAGTAGATCCTTTAGATTCAACGTCCACTATGCTCCAACCCAGGATTGTTGGAGCGGAACATTATGAAACTGCGCAAAGAGTTAAGCAAACTTCACAACGTTACAAAGAACTTCAAGATATTATAGCTATCCTGGGGTTGGACGAATTATCGGAAGTGGATCGTTTAACCGTAGCAAGAGCACGAAAAATTGAGCGTTTCTTATCACAACCCTTCTTCGTAGCAGAAGTATTTACTGGTTCTCCAGGAAAATATGTTGGTCTCGCAGAAACCATTAGGGGGTTTCAACTGATCCTTTCCGGAGAATTAGATGGTCTTCCCGAGCAGGCCTTTTATTTGGTAGGTAACATCGATGAAGCTACTGCGAAGGCCATGAACTTAGAAGTGGAGAGCAAATTGAAGAAATGACTTTAAATCTTTGTGTACTGACTCCTAATCGAATTATTTGGGATTCAGAAGTGAAAGAAATTATTTTATCGACTAATAGTGGCCAAATTGGCGTATTACCAAACCACGCTCCTATTGCCACAGCCGTAGATATAGGTATCTTGAGAATACGCCCCAACGACCAATGGTTAGCGATGGCTCTGATGGGCGGTTTCGCTCGAATAGGTAATAATGAGATCACCGTTTTAGTAAATGATGCGGAGAGGGGTAGTGACATTGATCCAGAAGAAGCTCAGCGAACTCTTGAAATAGCCGAAGCTAACTTGAGTAGGGCTGAAGGTAAGAGACAGGCAATTGAGGCGAATCTAGCTCTCAGACGAGCTAGGATACGAGTAGAGGCTATTAATGTTAGTTCGCGCTAGTCGGTCGTTCCATCAGAATAATAAAAAGAAGTTCTGTTTATGTTTCTAAGCCATATTTGGGTTTTGTCATACAATTGGATAAAATCAATTGTAATCTGACGCAACGAGCAAAAAAAAAAAAAAAAAACAAATATGAGTAGTGGGAGAGATAATAGGGAAAGGGTACAATTACAATACAAAAAAAGAAGGAATAGATCCGTAGGTTCCATACCTTGTTATAGAATTCATGCTTCATAGAAATATCGGATCAGATACAGATAGAATAAATCGGTGAATGAAGTAAAATGGATTCATTAACAATTCACAGAACGGATTCAAGGTGACAAAAAAGAAAGCATTGATTCCCCTTCCATATCTTGCATCTATAGCCTTTTTGCCCTGGTGGATTTCTCTCTCTTTTAATAAAAGTCTGGAACCCTGGGTTACTAATTGGTGGAATACCAGGCAATCCGAAACTTTTTTGAATGATATTCAAGAGAAGAACGTTCTAGAAAGATTCATAGAATTAGAACAACTATTCCTGTTGGACGAAATGATAAAGGAGTACCCAGAAGCAAAGATACAAAAGCTTCGTATAGGAATCCACAAAGAAACAATACAATTGGTCAAAATGCACAACGAGGATCATATCCGTATTTTTTTGCATGTCTCGACAAATATAATCTGTTTTGCTATTCTAAGTGGTTATTATATTCTGGGTAATGAAGAACTTGTCATTCTTAATTCTTGGGTTCAGGAATTCCTCTATAACTTAAGCGACACAATAAAAGCTTTTTCGATTCTTTTATTAACCGATTTATGTATCGGATTCCACTCGCCCCATGGTTGGGAACTGATGATTGGTTCGATCTATAAAGATTTTGAATTTGCTCATAACGAGCAAATTATATCTGGTCTTGTTTCCACTTTTCCAGTCATTCTAGATACAATTTTGAAATATTGGATCTTCCATTATTTAAATCGCGTATCTCCCTCACTCGTAGTGGTTTATCATTCAATGAATGAATGAAGGACCCGTTTAATCTGGCGATATCAATCAAATCCGAATGTTACTTCGTAATACTCACTCTTTATACTTCTACTCGTCTAGAGGATTTCTCTTATATTTTATATTTCAGTAGAATTATTCTATTCTAGTACAATGGCAGAATCGTGGATAGGGAACTATACCAGCGACCTACCTGATTTATTGTAGAAATTTCCGGATCGATAATTGGACCATGCAAAAGAGAAATATTTTTGAGGGGGTAGAGGAACAGATAACTCGATTTATTTCCGTATTGATCATGATCTATGTAATAACTCGGACATCTATTTCAAATGCATATCCCATTTTTGCGCAGCAAGGTTATGAAAATCCACGAGAAGCGACTGGGCGTATTGTGTGCGCCAATTGCCATTTAGCCAATAAACCCGTGGATATTGAGGTTCCACAAGCTGTGCTTCCTGATACTGTATTTGAAGCAGTTGTTAGAATTCCTTACGATGTGCAACTGAAACAAGTTCTTGCTAATGGTAAAAAAGGGGCCTTGAATGTAGGGGCCGTGCTTATTTTACCCGAGGGATTCGAATTAGCTCCTCCTGATCGTATTTCTCCTGAGATGAAAGAAAAGATAGGCAATCTGTCTTTTCAGATTTATCGACCCACTAAAAGAAATATTCTTGTGATAGGTCCTGTTCCCGGTCAGAAATATAGTGAAATCGTCTTTCCCATCCTTTCCCCGGACCCTGCCGCTAAGAAAGACGTTCACTTCTTAAAGTATCCCGTATATGTAGGCGGGAACCGGGGAAGAGGTCAGATTTATCCCGACGGGAGCAAGAGCAACAATACAGTCTATAATTCTACAGCAGCAGGTATAGTAAACAGAATAGTACGTAAAGAAAAAGGAGGGTATGAAAT